TTGAGCCCACAAGGAAAAATGACATTGCCATAAATTTACAAGATTACATTTCCATTTATTCATCAAAAGAGGACTTCCCTTTGAAGCCAGAATTAAATTTCCTTGATATCTGACATAATGCATAAAAGGATCCTTGAACAACCATAGGAAGGTCTGAAAATCATTACTAAACACTACTACAGGATGCTCCATTTTTCCATAGAAATTTATTCGCTCAAGAAGGATTCCAAAAGATGTTGATCGTAAATGAAAAGATTGTTTACGGAGAAAAACTAATATGGATTCGCATTCATATACATGAGAATTATATAGGAAGAAGAAAAAGCGTTGATTCTCCTTTGAAAAAAGGGAAATTGCTTTATTTTGAGTAATAAGACTATAGCAATTACGATATTCATGGAGAAAGAATCGCAATAAATGCAAAGAGGGAACATCTTGTATCCAAGAGCGCAGGATTTGAACCAAGATTTCCAGATGGACGGGGTGGGGTATTAGTATATCTGACACATGAGTTAAATGTGATAATTTATCCTCTAAAAAAGGAAATATTGAATGAATTGATCGTAAATTATGAGATTTTTTTATATCCTTTCCTTCTAGAAAAGATACTAATCGTAGTGAAAATGGAATTTCTACTATGACTGCAAGCCCCTCGGATATCATTTGATAATAAACATTTGGGTTGTGTGCAACAAATTTATTTTGTTTAGAAACATTTGTTGAAATTATCAAATTAAAATTTTTCTGTTGATACATTTGAGTAATTAAACGTTTCACAAGCAGTGAACTAGATTTATTATCATAACCTACATTTTTCACGGATTCATAAAGAATTGATCCATTTAAACCATGATCATGAGCAAGTGCATAAATATACTCCTGAAAGAGAAGTGGATATAGGAAGTCTTGTTGCCGAGATCTATCTATTTTGAAATATGCTTCTAATTCCTTCATTTGCAATTCGATTTGAAACTAAAGGCAAAGGATTTCTTTGGTTCACAAATGATACATAGTGCGATACAGTCAAAACAAGGTATATAGTTATAAAAGACTAGATACCTCGGAGACAGATAGGCTAATCAACGGATCTTCCCTTTTTTAATCCAATCGATAATGGTTAGAAATCCTTTATTTTTGCAACCCGATCGCTCTTTTGATTTTGGAAAAATGAATCTTTATCAATATACCCCTTCTTCTACACATTCGTCTCCCCTCCATACTAAAATGAAGATATAGTGAATAGTTAGGATTCATAAAAAAATAGATAATCCACTTATAGGAGAACCTTTTACCGCGTTAGGCACTAATATATTTTTAACGTATAATTAGATCGGGTAATCATTCAAATAAAGAATATAAGCCCGTTGCTTTTTATTTCCCTATAATTGGAGCCGTAGGGCTCTATCCATTTATTCACTCGACCCATCCGTGAATTTCTTTTGTCACGCTCCAAGAATTCAAACAATATTTTGTACCGATCTGGTAAGGACGAAAAATTCTCAGAGTTTTGCATTGATACGACATGCTATTTTTTCCATTCATTCCCTTTCAGGATCAGTCGTGGTCTTCCAAACTTTACCAATGGTATGGACGAATCCGTTGCTTCATCCAAATGTGTAAAAGAATCTAGCCGCACTTAAAAGCCGAGTACTCTACCGTTGAGTTAGCAACCCAAATAATGTAATTATTTTGTGTAGATACGATCGAAATAAAAAAAGAAATAGATTAGATTGAACGTCCACATCAAAGGATTAAACTAGCAACAAATCTACAAAAACTTTTTAGGATCGATTCTGAATAGAAAAATGAACAAATCATATGAAAATAGAAGAAATTCCCAGATAAAGATAAATTCTATTTTCTTTTTCTATTTTTTCATAAATCATAAAAAAAGGTCCTCTTGTGTTACAGAAAATCTAACAAGCGCTTTTTTATGAAGTAAAAAACAAAACTTATGGGACGTGGATAAATAGATCTATTTATCCACGATCCAATTATATTTGTTCAATACACTATTGTCAATATGAACGTTGAAAACAAAAGAAAAAAACTCGAATATAACGAAAGGGGCAATAAGCAAGCTTAACCCCCTTTTCTTCGTGTCATCCTAACACAAAAACCATATCAAGAAAAAAGATTTCATTATTCATTATTTCGATAATCGATAATATGGGATTATATGAAAGCAATCTAATAGTAAATTAGTATAAATAGAACAATAAAAAGAGTGAAACACGAAGAAATTCCAGGAAGTTCACATTATGGAACCCCACTTTCTTTTTCTTTGTTCATTATTTTAAGTTCGTTTGATTAACGGGAAATTCCTTAAACACCTCTGCCTTCTTTGAAATATCATGAACGGTTCCTGTGGGTTGAGCGCCTTTTTCAAGGAAATAGAGAATAGCGGGAACGTTTGAATAAGTTTGATTCTTTATCGGATCGTAAAAACCCACTTTCTGAAGATCTCTTCCTTCTCTTCGGGATCGAACATCAATTGCAACGATTCGATAGATGGCTCATTGGGATAGATGTAGATGAACAACGCCCCCCCTAGAAACGTATAGGAGGTTTTCTCCTCGTACGGCTCGAGAAAGAATGATTTGAATTTATGCATATAGTTCCAAATAGATTGATAAAATCATCAAATCCGTTAGACCTTTTTTTTCTTTCTTCCCGCAGAAAAGAAAAAACCATTCGTACTCATAACTCAAGTTGTATAATTATCAAAGAGCTCAAAGGTAAATCCTTAAGCTTAGACATTTTATTTATTGAGCTGTCTCTAACCCCCTTGCTTTGTCTTGTTTAGAGTCCTTTTTTTTATTCCTCGCCCTGACCGAACCTATTGTTGAGACAACAGAAAATGGTGTTTGCTTGTTCCGGGATCCTTTATCGTTGCTTTGAATCATTGGGTTTAGACATTACTTCGGTGATCTTTAATCTCTCAAAACGGCAGCAACATACCTTTTGTGATTTCTTTCTATCGAAGAATCAGATGAAGGATTGATTCCCGTGCGATACACTTTTGTTTTGATCAAAATAGTTTTTTGACAATTAATTCCAAGAAAATAATTTCCATTTCCTTTTTTTGGAAACGTTTGCTCGAATTGATTGGATCCTTTCGATTTCTATATTGAAGATATACTTACGAAGTTGTTCCGACTTATTGATTGACACTAACCCTAGACCCTTGCTCCTGAGAAATGAATCAATCCTTTCTGCTCGAGCTCCATCATGTACTATTTACAACCCAACAAAAAGGGATTGTTCTAGTGAAACAGAACAAACTATGTCGAGCCAAGAGCACCTTCATTCCTCTATAAAATGGTGGATGTAAGAATCCACAACCGATCATGTCCTTCAAGTCGCACGTTGCTTTCTACCACATCGTTTTAAACGAAGTTTTACCATAACTTTCCTCGAGTTTGGAGCCGGTATGGAATTGATTCAATATGGAATCATGAATAGTCATTGGTTCAATCGGTACATAGTAATCATATGGAAAGGTCCTTTTTTCTGGAGAAGTCTCCGCAAAGGATTCAATTTAATTAACCCTATCTTTTATTCTATGAACAAAAAAATTTATAAAGAACATGAAGAAAAAGCGCTTTTAGTTAATCTGCATCTTCAACAGAACAGATTGTTCAAGACGATAAATCATGAAAGATTCAACCTTTCTCGAACAACTAAGCTAAAAACACCTAACTAAAATAAAGGAAGGGAAGGGTCTTTAATTAGATTTATAATTTATAATACCGGAACAAAATGAATATTAATAACCAAAGAAACGAGTCCAATGAACTGGAAAGGCCAGAAATGAGTCGATAGAATAAAAATGAACAAATCTCACTCACATCTCTTCGAGTACCAAAGATTGATAAAACATCATTAAAAGCGTTTCGGTTTTAATATTTTCTATTTCAATATAATTTGGATTATTTTATCGTGAAATCAACTAAAGGATTTCGCAATCATATCATAGCCAGTAGTTAAAAAAGTTTAATAGATAGCTCATTTCTAACTCAATCACCCATAGCATAGATTTTGAATTAATCATTATTTCGGTGATGAAATGAAAATTCAATTAGTCCCAAGAGCCCCTTCTTGTTTAGTTTAGATTGACAAATCCACAGAGAATTCTAATAACTGGACTCCCCTATTTACTTTAGATATAGGGGAGTAAGCTAGAGTATTTTTCGTATTTTCGCTTTGAATGCGTTATTTTAAATTCAAATGGATATAGACCATAAAGTCTTTCTAAGCAACTAGGAATATCGACGGAACGGGCAGACGCGGAAGAGCCCATCTAATTTTTGAATTCAATAGCTCAATGAGCTATTTCCTAGCCAGGTAGGATATTAGCTCTATCGGCATGTCATTTGCCCTGAGTTGTTTTGCGAGAAAAAAAGGAAAGATATGATTCAGAAAAGAATCAGTAGAACTCAGAAAAAGGGATTAGATTTTATTCAACATTACACTTTGAACCTAATTGGACTGCTCTGGGACGGAAGGATTCGAACCTCCGAGTCGCGGGACCAAAACCCGTTGCCTTACCGCTTGGCCACGCCCCATTTATATTTATATTTGACACCAATAAACACTAATATCCGTATTGTTTATTCGTCAATTCCCACCCAAATATATATGGAATAGAGTAGATTGTTGCTAGGATTTAATGCATATAGTTGTAGAATTTCACTTAATTTATTGATCATTACATAGAATTCAATTAAGATATTGTATGAAAGTATGACTCCTTCTGTTCTCGGTTGAGAATTGAAGGATTTGTGATTGAGCAAGTAAAAAAAAAAAGAAGAATTTTGGTCTACCTTACTTTCTCCGTTTTTTTCCTTAATATCAATAACTCAATCAAAATACAATTATCTCCAAGAAGGAAATGTTTGTTATGCTTAATATCTTTAGTTTGATCTGTATCTGTCTTAATTCTGCCCTTCATTCGAGTAGTTTTTTCTTCGCCAAATTGCCCGAGGCTTATGCTTTTTTCAATCCAATTGTAGATGTTATGCCAGTAATACCTGTGCTCTTTCTTCTCTTAGCCTTTGTTTGGCAAGCTGCTGTAAGTTTTCGATGAGATTTTTTTACTACTGTCCTACAGCATGATTTTTTCGATAAAAAAGATTCTAACAATTAATAAGATCAGCTAAGTCTTCCATTCTGAACCCTCGATCCCAACATTTGAATTCTTGGATAATCGCGAGAAATCTGGATCACCTCCCCAAACTTGACCTTCTACTTCAAGGGCCCTATTAAATTTAGGGTCCCCCACAATATAGAATTAGGTCATAAAAATCGTTTCCGTACCGAAAGAATCTTATTCCAAAAGAATTTCTGAAAATTACTTTATTTTCGAGAAACTACTTCGTTTCTTGGTGTAAAAAGAGGATATGTGGTATAAAAAAGGATAGTCTATTCCCTTTTTTTACAAAAATGATCTTGGAGATTGTGTAATGCTTACTCTCAAACTCTTCGTTTACACAGTAGTGATATTCTTTGTTTCTCTTTTTATCTTCGGATTCCTATCTAATGATCCAGGACGTAATCCTGGACGTGAGGAATAAAAAAGAGGAAAAAGCTTTTTTCTTGCTTGTTGATTTATTAATTTTATTATGGTTTTTTTATTCCAGACATTTAACTATGATAAAATAAGATAAAATGAAAGATAAAATAAGATAAAATGAAAGGGTCTCGATCTTTTTTTGAATGCAAAAAAAGATCAAGTCATCGGAGGAAACGGAAAGAGAGGGATTCGAACCCTCGGTACAAATAAATCGTACAACGGATTAGCAATCCGCCGCTTTAGTCCACTCAGCCATCTCTCCCAATTGAAAAAATTACTATGTTACGCCTGAAGACAAAAAGTATTTTTTTCTTCTTTCACTTTATTCTATAGATAGATAAGATAGATACAAATTGGATTAGCAATCCAACTCGAATTTCATTTCGATAATGGGTATATCTTCCATAGAAAGAAAAAAAGAATCTCCCCCCTTATTTTATCCGAAAGCTCCTTTTATTCCCCGGCCTGGTCAGTACCTAGCCGGGCCATTTCTTGCTTTATTCCAACGCAATGAATGATAGATCAACTCATTTTATTGAAAAAACAACGACAGGAACACGGAAGACTATTTCCAATCTTATGGTATAGGATAGAAGCGTCTTTGCTTTTTTTATTTGGAAAAAGAAGGACCTATCCGATTTCTTAATATTATAACTATAATTTCGTTATTTCTTCAAGGGCAGTCTTTATTTGAACACTTGAGTTGAGTCCATAAAAAAGACTCCGGGTTTTTATACTAAAGCCAGTTGATTTGCTCGAATTCCTAAAATTTACCAGTGGAATATGAGTAAAAGAAATCGAGCTAAAGGGTATCTTCAAAAAATGAAAGAGTAAAACTTTCCCTCTTTTTTGAGAAAATTGTGTATTTGCTTGTAAAGGAGGGGAAGGTTGAAAAAACGGAGCTACGGATTCTTACACAATTTTTTCTGACTTCAGTGGCTCTTTACTTTAAAGAACTCCCCAGCAAAATTAAAGATATAACCTTTTTTTAATAAAACTTCTTTTCCTACCTCATCAAGTTCTCCCGACAAAAAATGTCAACGCTCAAATTTCATAATTCTATTCTGATCCTATCTTTATTATGTAGGATTCCCTTGTTCGACAAAGATTCCATTCATATACAATAATCAATTGTAGCGGGTATAGTTTAGTGGTAAAAGTGTGATTCGTTCTATTAATCCCTTAAATAGTTAAGGGGTCTTTCGGTTAATTCATATTCCGAGCAAAAACTTTATTTCTTAAAAGGATTTTATCCTTTACCTCTCAATGACAGATTTGAGGAAGAATATACATTCTCGTGATTTGTAGCCAAGGGTCAATTCAAAATTGAAAATTGGATTATGGAATTGCGAAGCATAATTTTTTTTAGTTGGATCAAAACTTCCAATTGAATGAGTATGAATAAAGGGTCCATGGATGAAGAAAAAAGTGTATTTCAATCGTAACTAGATCTTCAATTTGTTCTTTGTAGAAGGGAAATTGAAGCGAAATAGCTATTAAATGATGACTTTGTTTTACTAGGGCCATCAACATATTGTTTCAGCTCGGTGGAAACACAACTCTTTTCCTCAGGATTCGCACAGTAGAAATAGAGAACGAAATAACTAGAAATGTTTGTTAGAATTACCCCCTTCTAGAGGGATCATCTATAAAGCGAGTTGTTTTGAATACATTCAGACAAAAAAGCTAACATAGGTGTTATGGGTTGAAAAATTTTTTTTTACTTAGATTTGGGAATCTATCCATTTTCCATAAAGGAGCCGAATGAAACCAAAGTTTCATGTTCGGTTTTGAATTAGAGACGTCAAAAAGAAAAGCTGACTCGACGTCGACTATAACCCCTAGCCTTCCAAGCTAACGATGCGGGTTCGATTCCCGCTACCCGCTCCATTTTAATTCTGATACACGCATAATTAATATAAATA